TCTAAGTCATACAAGTAAAGAGATCTATTCATTGATAAGAAAAAGAAAAAACGTGAACAGTGATTGGATTGATGATAAAATGGAATCCTGGGTTGCGAACAGTGATTCGATTGATGATGAAGAAAGAGAATTTTTGGTTCAGTTCTCCACCTTAACGACAGAAAAAGGGATTGATCAAATTCTATTGAGTCTGACTCATAGTGATTATTTATCTAGTGATCATTTATCAAAGAACGACTCTGGTTATCAAATGATTGAACACCCGGGAGCAATTTACTTAGGATATTTAGTTGACATTCATAAAAAGTGTCTAATGAATTATGAGTTCAATACATCCTGTTTAGCAGAAAGACGGATATTCCTTGCTCATTATCAGACAATCACTTATTCACAAACCTCGTGTGGGGCTAATAGTTTGCATTTCCCGTCTCATGAAAAACCCTTTTCGCTCCGCTTAGCCCTATCCCCCTCTAGGGGTATTTTAGTGATAGGTTCTATAGGAACTGGACGCTCCTATTTGGTCAAATACCTAGCGACAAACTCCTATGTTCCTTTGGTATTTCTGAACAAGTTCCTGGATAACAAGCCTAAAGGTTTTCTTATTGATGATATCGATATTGATGATAGTGACAATATTGATGATAGTGACGAGATTGATGCTAGTGACGATATCGATCTTGACCTCGATACGGAGCTGGAGCTGCTAACTCTGATGAATGCGCTAACTATGGATATGATGCCGGAAATAGACCGATTTTCTATCACCCTTCAATTCGAATTAGCAAAAGCAATGTCTCCTTGCATAATATGGATTCCAAACATTCATGATCTGGATGTGAATGAGTCGAATTACTTATCCCTCGGTCTATTAGTGAACTATCTATCCAGGGATTGTGAAAGATGTTCCACTAGAAATATTCTTGTTATTGCTTCGACTCATATTCCCCAAAAAGTGGATCCCGCTCTAATAGTTCCGAATAAATTAAATACATGCATTAAGATACGAAGGCTTCTTATTCCACAACAACGAAAGCACTTTTTCAATCTTTCATATACTAAGGGATTTCACTTGGAAAAGAAAATGTTCCATACTAATGAATTCGGGTCCATAACCATGGGTTCCAATGCACGAGATCTTGTAGCACTTACCAATGAGGCCCTAGCGATTAGTATTACACAGAAGAAATCAATTATAGACACTAATACAATTAGATCCGCTCTTCATAGACAAACTTGGGATTTGCGATCCCGGGTAAGATCGGTTCAGGATCATGAGATCCTTTTCTATCAGATAGGAAGGGCTGTTGCACAAAATGTACTTCTAAGTAATTGCCCCATAGATCCTATATCTATCTATATGAAGAAGAAATCATGTAACGAAAGGGATTCTTATTTGTACAAATGGTACTTCGAACTTGGAACGAGCATGAAGAAATTAACGATACTTCTTTATCTTTTGAGTTGTTCTGCCGGATCGGTCGCCCAAGACCTTTGGTCTCTACCCGGGCCTGATGAAAAAAATGGGATCACTTCTTATGGACTCGTTGAGAATGCTTCTGATCTAGTTCATGGCCTATTAGAAGTAGAAGGTGCTCTGGGGGGATCCTCACGGACAGAAAAAGATTGCAGTCAGTTTGATAATGATCGAGTGACATTGCTTCTTCGGCCCGAACCAAGGAATCCTTTAGATATGATGCAAAATGGATCTTGTTCTATCGTTGATCAGAGATTTCTCTATCAAAAATACGAATCGGAGTTTGAAGAAGGGGAAGTAGAAGGAGCCCTCGACCCGCAACAGATAGAAGAGGATTTATTCAATCACATAGTTTGGGCTCCTAGAATATGGCGCCCTTGGGGCTTTCTATTTTATTGTATCGAAAGGCCCAATGAATTGGGATTTCCCTATTGGGCCAGGTCATTTCGGGGCAAGCGGATCATTTATGATGAAGAGAATGAGCTTCAAGAGAATGATTCGGAGTTCTTGCAGAGTGGAACCATGCAGTACCAGACACGAGATAGATCTTCCAAAGAACAAGGCTTTTTTCGAATAAGCCAATTCATTTGGGACCCTGCAGATCCACTCTTTTTCCTATTCAAAGATCAGCCCCCTGTCTCTGTGTTTTCACATCGAGAATTCTTTGCAGATGAAGAGATGTCAAAAGGGCTTCTTACTTCCCAAACAGATCCTCCTACATCTATATATAAACGCTGGTTTATCAAGAATACGCAAGAAAAGCACTTCGAATTGTTGATTCATCACCAGAGATGGATTAGAACCAATAGTTCATTATCTAATGGATCTTTCCGTTCTAATACTCTATCCGAGAGTTATCAGTATTTATCAAATCTGTTCCTATCTAACGGAAGGCTATTGGATCAAATGACAAAGACATTGTTGAGAAAAAGATGGGTTTTCCCGGATGAAATGAAAATTGGATTCATGTAACAGGAGAAAGGTTTCCCATTCCTTAGCCGGAAGGATATATGGCCATGAAATAAA